TCCCATTTATCAAAAAATCCCATTATATTATTAAGTACATTCTTAATCGAATTAGATCGACGATCTAGCACTGATGGAATTTCTATTCTGTTTACTGAATCACATGAAATTTTACCCAACTCCATATTTGGAATGAAATGTATCAAAACGGAGGAATAAAGAGAATTTTCTACTTAAATTGGAAGTTGCAAGAGATCCAAATGGAAAGGCATTGATAAAACAATCCTAGAAACAGAATTCTGTCACTTAGACTTATTAAGGTCATAGGGTTTTTTGTATAGAATAGCAAAACGAAAATAAAATAATTCAAATTATACCATTATTATGATATTACATATTCGAATTTGAGAAAAATAAAAGGATTCGGCATTGGGGAGACAAAGACAAAAGAATCAGATAGAATCCATTTTTTTTAGTACTTAACCGCCTTTATGTTAGGGATTTCGTTGTTCAAAAAACGATTCGCAGAGAAGAGAGATATTTGTACTTTACTGATTTTTGAGTAGAATACGATTTGAAGTGTATAAGACGAGTTGCATTTATTAAACACGTATCCAGATAGCTATAATATCCGACTTCTCTTTTCTTGTCGGTTCTATTCGGGACAGCCTGGGCCGTGCTCTATCAAAAGAGAATTTCTATTCAATGCAAAATTGAAGTGAAGTAGGATAATTTGATGATAATTCTCTATCGACAACATATCTAAATAATAGATATCTGTGTAACAATTTATGTTCTGGGGTTTACATATACTCATCTGTTTTGTTATAATTGAAATTGAGAAAGATTTTTTGATTGAAAAAATCAATACTAGAGTAGTTCTGTCTCAATTTGTATTTTCTTATGTCATTAGAAAAACCCAATTTCAGATTCAAATCCCAGAAGCGTTCATGAATTCGAAGTAAGCAGTCAATAGTTAATGGTTCAAATTTGTCAGCTGAAAATACACATTTGATTTCTCAATAGAAAGCAGGAGAATGTTTTTAGCATTGTGCATTGTGCATTTTCAGATACTATACAATCAATCGAAGGGATGTATCAAATCCAATCAAAAAGTCAAAAAGGGGTCCTTTTTTTTTATTTTTAGGAAAGAAAAGGATTAAGGAAAACAGGAGTCAAAATGCAAGTACAATAAAAATTCAGTAATCCGGGAAAATTTTCACCTATTTTGTATCATTTTGGCGGCATGGCCGAGTGGTAAGGCGGGGGACTGCAAATCCTTTTTCCCCAGTTCAAATCCGGGTGTCGCCTGATCAACAAAAAACCCGAAATCTCTTCTTCTCTTCTGTTCTGCTGATATAACTCGCGGAATTCTTCCCGGTAGAAGCAGAGGAAACTGACTGTTGATACTTTGTTTGATTCTAAGCATGTGGTCTGAAGGTTTTCTAAAAGAAAAGATGATGAACCCTCGTTCGTATCTAGGATTCAAGGAAATATTCTAATCTACTGGGAGAGGGGCTATCAAGACTTCATGAGTCCCTTCTATTACTAAGGGAGTGTCTAATGACTGGATCTTGAATCAGATTGTAGAACCTGATAGGAAATTCAATTAATAGTTTTGGAAAGGGGCCCATGTTGGTTTATATACGACCGACTCGCGAGAATCTCGGAGTGGTCAGGTATCCAATCAAGATTAGATTGGATGGATAATTGACTTTTATAGAAAAAGGGGCAAAAAGAAAGAATTTTTTTTCGGCAAACCCGAGCCAGCCCCCTGTTTCACATTCACAGCGATAATCGGGAAGGGGGGTACGAATAGATCAAATGGGGAAATAGAGGTCTGTAATAGATAGTGATTTCTCTTTTTTAGTGATTTCTTCCCTTCTGCTTTTACTTACGAAGGTTAACAAAACAAAAAAAGAAAAGAATAGGCCTTATTATTCTTATTCCTACATGTTCCCATCCCCTTGGGATGTTACTACGTATTTTGTTTGTGTTTAATCTTTCCCCATTCGAAATCAGAATCAATTTATTGGATTGGTTTCTCAATAGTGTTCGGTCAGAATTCCTTTTTGACTCTGCGCCATTGATTCCACTATTATTAGTGAGGAATAATGGAATAATTCCTTCGTATTTATAGAGATAGGGGACATAATTCACATGGATATAGTAAGTCTCGCTTGGGCTGCTTTAATGGTAGTCTTTACATTTTCCCTTTCACTCGTAGTGTGGGGAAGAAGTGGGCTCTAGAGGTACTACTAATTGAGTTGAGGAATCAAACCGTATCAATTGTTTTATAGATCGTTCTGCAACGCGTTTTGAACTATTTAAAATCAAAATCTCTGAATTTCGAATCCCATGGACTCCAATGGAATAATCTATGATATCAATCATACTCTTTCAATCAAAGAGATATTTCAGCGACTCCCATGTTTGTATTTCGAAAAGAAAGGGATTCTAATCCTAAGATAAGAATTATTTCAGATTGATCGGAACAAATAGATGTAGCAAATTGGGTATTATGTCAATTCCATACAATATATCAAATTAATATAACATATATGAAGAGAATATTGTAGATTGATCTATAGAAATTTTAGCCCTTATCTTTTCTTTATTCTAGATTGCAACTTTCTAGACTAAGTTTATAGACTAAGAGATAGATAGTATGGTAGAAATAGATGAATCTTTCTTTCTACCATACTATCTATCTCTTAGAATACTGCCGATTCTAGTCCGCTCATTTCATTTAAGTTAAGACGTGAAATTGGAATCCTTTTGATTTGACTTCGTCAATTTTTGATAAGAACTCAGAAGGAAAGTTTCATTCAATTGAATTTGAAAATTCAATTGAATTAATCGTTTTGACTGACTGTTTTTACGTAAATGATAAGTAGAAAAGCAGTAGGAACTAGAATGAATAGCGCAGTAGCAATAAATGCAAGAATATTTACTTCCATAATCTCATCGGTTTTTTTACTTCGCAATAACTCGGGATTTAATCCCCTAGAGATGATAAACCTTTCGCCTGTAAATTCAATGAATTACCTCTCGATGATCTTGAATCGGATCAATATCATGAATAACAATATCTGATCTATCAAATCAATTCGTTGTCGAGACTTGAATAGTATAACATAGGAAGTTCTTTTATCCATACCGAATCAAAATTTGGATTCCTGACCTAATCAATCCAAAATTCCTTTATTTATCATCCGTTTCCTTATTTTTGTCTATAACCTACCTTGCGTCTTCCTTGGACAATCATCTGATGAAGGATGATCAGATCGCCTTTCCACTTCGATTAATCACATAGTTACAAACCTAAACAAACAACAAAAGCGAAATGGAAAAAAGGATTTTAGAACTTAACTCTTTTTTTACTGTGATTTTTTGGAAGATAAAGAGGTTTGATAAAGATGAGGCCGGTATAAAAGATCTAATATTCATCAAATTCACTGTTTTAGGGTTTGGGATTTCTTCGTGGGCCCTTACCCTTAAAATTAAAAAATTAAAACAAAATGGAAAAGGACAAATAGGAAAGAAAAAAAGAAATAAAGACGCCTTTTTGTTTTGGGAATGAAAGTATGCCCTCGACCCCCTTTACTAGTTCATAGAAGGGAAAAATGAATTGATGTATTTATTGGATATTGGATCCGTCGGGACTGGCGGGGCTCGAACCCGCAGCTTCCGCCTTGACAGGGCGGTGCTCTAACCAATTGAACTACAATCCCAGGGAAATAAGGGATCTAGCAGAAAATTTGATTCTTTTTTATCTTCCTTATGGGGTATTTCTGAAGGACAAGGGGGTTATACCATCTCATGGTAGATTGGCGAATTATTGGGCCGAGCTGGATTTGAACCAGCGTAGACATGTTGCCAACGAATTTACAGTCCGTCCCCATTAACCGCTCGGGCATCGACCCAGGAAGAATCAATTTTAGGCTTATTTTATTGGTAATCCATGATCAACTTCCTTTCGTAGTACCCTACCCCCAGGGGAATTCGAATCCCCGCTGCCTCCTTGAAAGAGAGATGTCCTAAACCACTAGACGATGGGGGCCGACTTGCCTAACCGCCCTCATACTATGATCATAGTATGATCAATTTTTTGAAATTGTCAATATATTGGAATGATATGATTAGATCCGAGGGATCTTTTCGTTTTTCCGAATTGTATAAAATTTTTTGATTCGTCATTCATATTCATGAATCCTTCATTAGAATCGACATTCTCTATATAAATCTACTAAAATTAAAAAAATAAATATAAATCTAGTAAGCGGGATCAAGAAGTTATCGAAAAATTTCTCTACGACTTTAGTTCAAGGGGACAGGTAGAGTCTCTTCATCACACGATTCGATGAAATATCTTGAAATTTCTTTTATGTCGAATTGGTAAGTGTACATGTATGTTATGTATCAATCAAGTGAATTTGGTTTTGATAGGGATCATCTCAATAAAAGAAATTAGGGCCGGTCTTGAAACAATTCATTTTACCCTAGACTTGCTAGGCAAATCCATTTGATTATTCAAAAATCAGCCACTAGCCACTACGAGTCTACTGCATATACTTATGTATATAATATATGTGCATATAGAGATTTTATCTACATAGTGACTCGTTCGGGAATTAAATCAAATAAGGCCCTTTTAACTCAGTGGTAGAGTAACGCCATGGTAAGGCGTAAGTCATCGGTTCAAATCCGATAAGGGGCTTTTCTTTTTTTCAAAATTTTTTTTCATAAAAGTCCAGTCATAGTATTCAGAAAATAGAGATATTTTTTTTATTTGGAATACAAAAGGAACTAACCGGATAATACGTTATCATTATACTGAGGTAAAGTATAGTAGTTCTAGTTAGAAAGTGGAACATTTGTTCGGTAAATATTCATTATTATGAATAATCATAAGCCGCCTCTTGAATTACCAAAGATCCCTATTTTCCATTATACCAATCAAATCCATTGGAAAGATTCGAAATCAACAAAACAAAAAGTAAGTGGACCTGACCCATTTAATTATGACTATATCCGCTATTCTGATATTAAAATTCGAT